ATTTGCAATATTATAATATTTATAATATTACAAATATATGCAATTTAGATCTGAGCAGCACACTCGAGGGGCTCCTGTCTTTTAAGAGTTAGTAGGTGTGTTAGGCTTCCCTGGGGTGGGGGGGGGTAGGGGGGGGGTTCCGTTTAAAATATGTCGGTTCTAGCAGTGGATAATTACTAACACCCCGGGGCATTACGTGTGGAGGTTGTGGTGAATGGAATGTGGGTCTTATGCCCGTGAAAAAGTATAATGTAAGTCTTAGTGCTAAGTATCATCACCATTCACTTAGCTAATAATTTAAACATTCTGGATCCAGAAATACCACCTTATTGATTTGTCTTTCCTACACTGTGAGGTGTCAAGTGAAAGGATAAAAGAGAAAAAAAATACCAGTGACCCCTGTGGAGAGAACGCTCGGCATGGTGGCTGCTTCCGGAGATGGTTTAAGGCATTAACTTATGCAAGCGTCAAGAAACGTATGGGGGTCTTCTATTCATGGCCCTGAAATAGGAACCAGATGCCGATAGTGTTCAATTTTAACGACCCCCACGTTGTTCTGCCCCTGACCTTATGAATTAGATTCATTCACTTGTCAGTGTCTTGGTGGGTTCTTATTGGGCATCTGATCTTTTGTTAAATTATTGATGATTAAGGTATGATATTGGCCCATGCAAATTAAATTTGAATAAATATTTTATCGTCAATTCTCGATTTCATTATCTTAGTCAAATGTTTCCATTAATCGTGATATATGTTCAGAGAACACATAGGATGTTCGAAGTCCTATATTTAGTATACTGTGTTCCTGCCTATATATATGGTTATTATACATACTATATATGTAATAGTACCATATATGCACGTTGCCTGTGCCCTCTGGGCGGGCTGGTGTTTGACAAGGAATAGTTTAATTTAGAATTCTAGCTTTGGGAGTTAGCGGCAGGGGTTAAAATCCCCTTTCTTTGAGCGATAGGGGGGACTTTAACCCCCGACATCCGATTTACAAGACCGGCGCTCTGAATACTGAGCTACTAATGCAGGCCCATTTAAGGATTTTATTCTCTAGTCAACCAGCATATGGCATTAATACTAAGAATAAAAAGAAATATAAGAAAGAAGCAACTTGTCCAATAATGATGTAGGGGTGTTCAACGGGCATTCCCCCGATTCAAGTCAGAATGGCGACATTTGCAATTAGTGTTCAAAATAGGAATTGGGTCATGGGTCGGAATGTGAGGCTTCGTTGTTTTGAAGTGTGAATTAGTGGGACGGTTAGTAGGACGAGGATAGATGCGAGCAGGGCTAAGACCCCTCCTAGTTTGTTAGGAATTGATCGGAGGATGGCGTAGGCGAAGAGGAAGTATCACTCAGGTTTAATGTGTGGGGGCGTTACGAGGGGGTTGGCCGGGGTGAAGTTGTCTGGGTCCCCTAAAAGGTTCGGAGTAAAGAGTGCCAGGCAAGTAAGTGCAATAAGTAGGATTGCGAATCCTAGAAGATCTTTGTAGGAGAAATAGGGGTGAAATGGGATTTTGTCTGCGTCTGAGTTTAATCCCAGAGGGTTGTTTGCACCGTGCTCGTGTAAAAAGAGCAGGTGCACTAGGCTTGCGGCTGCAATTACGAAGGGAAGGAGGAAGTGGAATGCAAAGAAACGAGTGAGGGTTGCATTATCTACTGAGAAGCCGCCTCAGATTCATTGAACGAGGGTGTTGCCTACATAGGGGACTGCGGAGAGCAGGTTGGTAATGACGGTTGCACCTCAGAATGATATTTGGCCTCAGGGTAAAACGTAACCAACGAAAGCAGTTATTATTACTAATAATAAGAGAACTACGCCGATATTTCATGCCTCTTTGTTGAGGTAGGAGCCATAGTATAGGCCGCGTCCAATATGGAAATAAATGCAGATAAAGAAGAAGGATGCGCCGTTGGCGTGGAGGTTACGGATTAGTCACCCATAATTTACGTCTCGGCAGATGTGGGCGACGGATGAGAAGGCGGTTGCGATGTCTGAAGTGTAGTGTATGGCTAGGAAGAGTCCGGTTAGGATTTGGGATACTAGACAGAGGCCTAGTAGGGAGCCGAAGTTTCATCATGCTGAAATGTTGGAGGGGGCTGGGAGGTCAACTAGTGCGTCGTTGGCGATTTTTAGTAGAGGGTGAGTTTTGCGCAAATTTGCCATTAGGGTTCTTGTAGTTAAATAATAACGGTGGTTTTTCAAGCCATTATTCCTGGTTAAATTCCTGGCAGGAATTATGACTTATATGATAATTCTGTTTTCAGTGGGTTTAGTGTCGGGTATTATTGCGGTAGCTTCTAATCCTTCGCCGTACTTTGCTGCTTTGGGGTTGGTAGTGGTGTCAGGGTTTGGGTGTGGGCTTTTGGCAGCATTGGGTGGGACTTTCTTGTCTATGATCCTGTTTTTAATCTATTTGGGTGGTATGTTGGTTGTATTTGCTTATTCAGCAGCGCTTGCCGCTGAGCCTTTCCCTGAGACTTTGGGTCATGAGACTGTTGTTGCGTACGTTTTAATATATATTTTTGGGGTTTCTTTAGCTGCTTGTCTTTTCTATTCAGGCTGATATGAGTTTTCTTGAATGTCGGCGGAGGAGTTTAGTGAGTTTTCGGAGGTTCGGGGTGATGTTGGAGGTGTAGCGTTAATGTACTCGTTAGGGGGCGGGTTGCTGGTTGTGGGGGCCTGGGTACTCCTTTTAACTTTGTTTGTGGTGTTGGAATTAACTCGTGGGCTGAGCCGGGGCACTCTTCGTGCTGTCTAGAATAAAAGTGCAAGAGTTGCAAGGGTTAGTGTTAGGAGGAACATGACGAGGTATGTCTTAATTATTCCTCGTTGAATGTTGCTAACAGTAGAAACTAAAGGGGTGTTTAAAGAAGTGACGGCTTTGGGGCCAGTCTTTTCTAGCCAAGTTTGGTCAATTATTTGGGTGGCAATGGTTTGTCCTAGGTAAAGGTTAAGTTTGGGGAGGAAACGATGAACAATTGCGGGGAAAAACCCTAGCATATTGGAGAAGTGGTGGTAGGTTAATTGAGGGGTGGGTTTAAATTGTTTACTTGTTAAAGAAGCGAGTTCGAGGGCCATAATCAGGCCTAGAATAGAAACAATTAGGGCGGCTAGTTTGAGTAAGGGTGGCATGGACATGACGGGTGTTTTTAGGGGGAGTGTATTTGAGATAATAACGAAGCCGGCAATGATGCTGCCTCCAACTAGTCGTTTTATTGGGTTGATTACGGCGGGGTCGTTTTCGTTAATAGGGGAGAGGGATTTAAATCGGGGGTGGCCTATTGATACGAAGAAGATTACGCGCAAGCTATAGACGGCCGTGAAGGAGGTGGCTAGGAGGGTTAGGACGAGGGCCCAGGCGTTCAGGTGAGAGGTGTTTAATGCTTCAATAATGGCATCTTTTGAAAAGAAGCCTGCTAAAAAAGGTGTTCCTGTGAGGGCGAGGCTGCCGATGGTAAGGCAGGAGGATGTGAAGGGGGCTAGGTGGTGCATTCCTCCTATTTTTCGGATGTCTTGTTCATCATCGAGGCTGTGAATAATTGAGCCTGAGCATAGGAACAGTAAAGCCTTGAAAAAGGCGTGGGTAGAAATGTGAATGAAGGCGAGCTGGGGTTGGTTTAATCCGATGGCTACTATTATTAGGCCCAGTTGACTAGATGTAGAGAAAGCAACGATTTTTTTAATATCGTTTTGTGTTAGTGCACAGGTGGCGGTAAATAAGGTGGTTAGTGCACCTAAGCATAGACAAGTTGTTAAGGCTAGTTGGTTATTTTGTAGGAGGGGGCTTATTCGGATGAGTAAAAAAATGCCTGCTACAACTATAGTGCTAGAATGCAATAGGGCAGAGACCGGTGTGGGACCTTCCATGGCGGAAGGAAGTCATGGGTGCAGGCCGAATTGGGCCGATTTTCCAGTGGCGGCAAGGATAAGGCCAAGGAGGGGGAGGGTCATATCTATGTCTTTGGCTGCTGCAAAGATTTGTTGTATTTCTCATGAATTGAGATTTATAGCGATTCATGCTATGGCAAATAGTAGTCCGACATCTCCCACTCGATTATAGAGCACAGCTTGGAGGGCTGCGGTGTTTGCATCTGCCCGCCCGTATCATCATCCGATGAGGAGGAAGGACATAATCCCTACGCCCTCTCAGCCAATGAAGAGTTGGAAGAGGTTATTTGCTGTAACTAGAACAATCATAGCGATGAGGAAAATGAGAAGGTATTTGAAGAATCGGTTCATGAAGGGGTCAGAGTGCATGTACCATGATGCAAACTCTAAGATTGCTCAGGTGACGTAGAGGGCAATAGGGGTAAATGTAATGGAGTAGTAGTCAAATTTAAAGCTAATATTAATATCGAAGGTTAGCGTATTTATTCAGTTTCAGTTAGTAATAATTGTCTCCGCCCCTTCGTTTAGAAAAAGACAAAGTGGGAGTAGGCTGACGAAGAATGCTATTTTGACGGCGCCCTTTACTCGGGTGACGGCTCAGTCAGCTTTTCGGGGGTGGGGGCTGAATGTTGTAAGAACAGGGTAAAGGAGTAGTGCAAAGATAAGAAGTAAGCTTGATGTTATGGTGAGAGGTGTTAGGTGCATAGCTGCTACTTGGATTTGCACCAAGAGTTTTTGGTTCCTAAGACCAACGGATGAGCTGTTATCCTTTAGGAGCTTTCGAGTGAGCCCTGGGGTCTAACCAAGGTAGACGAAAATTAGCAGTTTTCGTTGCTGCGAGCCTCTCTCGGTGGGTAAGGGGATTTTAACCTCTGTCTTTAGAATCACAATCTAACATTTTTGTTGAAACTATACCTACAGATGGTCCAACCTCAGATTAGTTCTGGTTTTAGGGTAAGAAGGAGAAGAGGGAGGAGGTGCAGAGTAATTAGTAGGTGTTCTCGTGAGTGTGATGGGTCTAGGGCAATAATGTGGGCTGGAATAGGGCCTCGCTGGGTCATTAAAAATATGTAGAGGGAGTAAGCTGCCGTAATTAGTGTCCCTGCCCCTGTAAGAATGAAGGTTGATCAGGATCAGTTGAAGAGGGACGTAAAGATTATTAGTTCCCCTATAAGATTGGGGAGTGGCGGGAGGGCTAGGTTGGCCAGACTGGCAATAAATCATCATGATGTTATTAGTGGTAGGGCTATTTGCAGGCCCCGGGCCAATAGCATTGTTCGGCTGTGGGTGCGTTCGTAGTTAGTATTTGCGAGGCAGAAGAGTGCGGAAGAAGTCAGGCCGTGTGCAATTATAAGAATTAGTGCTCCTGTGAAGCCTCAGGCTGTTTGGATAAGAATCCCTCCAACTACGAGGCCCATGTGGCTTACTGAAGAGTAAGCAATAAGCGACTTGAGGTCAGTCTGGCGGAGGCAGATTGAGCCTGTCATGATTACCCCTCAAAGTGCTAGAATAATAAATGGGTAGCTTAATTCCTTAGTAAGGGGCTCGAGAATGGTCAATATTCGTATTATGCCGTACCCGCCCAGTTTTAGTAAAACGGCGGCAAGAACTATAGAGCCTGCAACTGGGGCTTCAACGTGGGCTTTAGGAAGTCAGAGGTGGACGCCATAGAGGGGCATTTTAACCAGGAAAGCCAGCAGACAGCTGACTCATCAGATTTTATCTGCGTAAGAGGTGAGTTGTAGGGGGTTGGAGTATTGTAGTGTCAGGAGGGATAGTGTGCCCGTGGTGTTTTGGAGTAGTAGCAGTGCAATAAGTAGGGGAAGAGATGCTGCCAGGGTATAAAATAGGAAATAAAATCCTGCGCTTAGCCGTTCTGTTTGATTACCTCAACGGGTAATAAGGACCAGGGTCGGTAACAATGTGGCCTCAAATATAACATAAAACATAATAATTTCGGTGGCGCCGAATGCTATAATTAAAAAGATTTGTAGGGTTGTTAGTAGCGTAATATATATTCGTTGGCGGCCAGCAGGTTCGGAAGCTAAGTGGTTTTGGCTAGCAAGAATTATGAGGGGTAGCAGTCAGCAGGTGAGGACTAGGAGGGGGGTGGAGAGGGGGTCGGTTCCTAGGTAGGGGTTTAAGCAGGATCATCCTGTTTCTGAAAGGTTTTTTAGTCAAGAAAAGCTGGCTAGTGCAATTATTAGGCTATACGCGAGGGCTGTGGGTCAAAGGCGGTTGGCAGGGATAAGCCAAATTGTGGGAACTAGCATTAGGGTGGGGATAAGAATTTTTAGCATTGTAAGAGGTTTAGGCTTTGCAGGCGGTCGGTGCCGTGGGTGCGAGCTGTCGCTACTAGGAGGGCTAGGCCTGCACTAGCTTCACAGGCTGAAAATGCTAGGAGAAGCATCGGTGATGGTGAAAAGGCTGTGGCGTCTAGTTGAAGCGTTCAGAGGGATATAGCAATAAATAATGATAGCATCATTCCTTCTAGGCAGAGGAGTGCAGAAAGGAGGTGTGTTCGATGGAAGGCTAAGCCTGCGAGGCCCAGTATGAAGGCTGATGAAAAGGCGAAGTGGGCAGGAGTCATAAGGAAGTTATGGAGTCTAACCAGAAGCTTTTGAGCCGAAATCAAATGTTTTTATTAAACTAACTTCCTATTCGGCCCACTCTAGTCCTCCTTGAAGTCACTCATAAGCCAGGCCGAGGGTTAAGAGGGCCAGGACGGCTGAGGCTCAGAGGAAGGTGAGTGTAGGGGTGGTAAGCTGATCCCCCCAGGGGAGAGGTAAGAGTAGGGCAATTTCTAGATCAAACAAAAGGAACAGAATAGCCACAAGAAAAAACCGGAGGGAGAAGGGTAGCCGAGCTGAGCCTAGTGGATCAAACCCGCACTCATAAGGGGACAGTTTTTCGTGGTCCGGGGTTATTTGGGGGAGTCAAAAGGAGACAGTAGCTAAGATAAGAGAAAGTGCGAGGGTAATAGAGATAATTGTTATGACTAAGTTCATTATCTTTCCTTGGACTTTAACCAAGACCGAGAGATTGGAAGTCACTTGTACTAACGTTGATACTAGAAAGATTATGATCCTCATCAGTAGATGGAGATGTATAGGAACAGTCAGACGACGTCTACGAAATGTCAATATCAGGCAGCTGCTTCGAATCCGAAGTGATGCTCGCATGTAAAGTGGTATTGAACCTGACGAAGGAGGCAGACAGCCAGGAAGGTAGAGCCGATGATAACGTGTAGGCCGTGGAAGCCAGTTGCTACAAAAAATGTGGAGCCATAGACCCCGTCAGCAATTGTAAAGGGGGCTTCGTAGTACTCTATCGCTTGGAGGAAGGTGAAGTAGAAGCCTAGGAGGATTGTGAGTGCTAAAGATTGGATTGCTTCGTTTCGATTTCCTTCTATAATACTGTGGTGTGCTCATGTAACTGTAACTCCTGAGGCAAGGAGTACGGCTGTATTAAGAAGAGGTACTTCAAATGGGTCTAGGGTGGTGATGCCTGTAGGAGGTCAGCAGCCCCCTAATTCAGGGGTGGGTGCGAGGCTTGAGTGATAAAAGGCTCAGAAAAATCCTAGGAAGAAGAATACTTCTGAGGTAATGAAGAGGATTATTCCATATCGAAGGCCTTTTTGGACTGGGGGTGTGTGATGTCCTTGATATGTGCCTTCTCGGACGATATCTCGTCATCATTGGAGTATCGTAAGGAGGAGGAGGATAAGACCGAGGGTTATAAGAGTTGTGGTGTGGAAGTGGAATCAAACTGCAAGGCCTGAGGTTATTAACAAGGCAGCGACTGCGCCTGTTAAAGGTCAAGGGCTGGGGTCTACTATATGATACGCGTGTGCTTGATGGGCCATTAAACGTTTTCTTGCAGGTACAGGCTTAGGAGAAGGACAAATACATAGGCCTGAATTATTGCGACGGCGATTTCTAGCAAAGTTAGCATGAGTAGCAGGACTGCCGTTAGTACAGCTACTGTGGGCATCATAGGTACGAGAACAAGGACGGCTGTTGAGACCAGCTGGATTAGGAGGTGACCGGCTGTTAAGTTTGCTGTGAGTCGAACTCCTAAGGCGACGGGTCGAATAAACAGGCTAATTGTCTCGATAACTACTAAAATCGGGATGAGAGCGGTCGGTGTTCCTTCTGGAAGAAGGTGCCCCAGCGCTGCTGTTGGTTGATTACGCATTCCAATGGTCACTGTTGCTAGTCACAGAGGTACAGCAAGGGCAAGGTTAAGGGATAATTGTGTGGTAGGTGTAAAAGTATAGGGGAGGAGGCCTAGCATGTTTAGGGACATAAGGAAGACCACGAGAGAGGCTAAGAGAAGGGCTCATTTATGTCCCCCCACATTTAGGGGTATAAAGGTTTGGTGGGTAAACCGAGCAATAAATCAGCTTTGGAAGGTTAGCATTCGGTTACCTAACCATCGGGCAGATGGTGTTGGGAAGAGAATTCAAGGGAGCGTGAGAGCAAGGGCCATTAAAGGGATGCCTATATATCAAGGGGATGAAAATTGATCAAATAGGCTTAAAGTCATGGCCAGGGTCAGTTTTCTGGTTCGGAGAAGTGGAGGGTTTGGGCGGCCTGTTCGCTTGGGAAGGTATGGCCTATAATTTTTGTAGGGAGGAAGTATAAAAATACTATCCAGGTAAATAGTAGGATGGCAAATCATGGGTTTGGGTTAAGCTGGGGCATCTCACTAAGGGTGGTTGGGGGCCACCAGTCTCTAGCTTAAAAGGCTAGCGCTTAATCCCTTTTTAGCTTCTTAGTGATAGGTCTTGGAGGGACAGGGATAGTCAGTTTTCGAAGGCCTCTAGAAGGACGGCTTCTACTACGATAGGCATAAAGCTGTGGTTTGCTCCGCAAATCTCGGAGCATTGTCCATAGAAAACTCCTGGTCGTGAGGTAATGAAGGCTGTTTGATTTAAACGGCCGGGAACTGCGTCTATTTTCACCCCTAGTGTAGGAACGGCTCAGGAGTGAAGTACATCTTCGGCTGAGACTAGAACTCGAATTGGTGACTCAACTGGTACAACCATTCGGTGGTCTGTTTCTAATAGTCGGAATTGTCCGGGCATTAGGTCTTGTGTTGGGATCATATATGAGTCAAACCCAAGCTCTTCATAATCAGTATATTCATAGCTTCAGTATCATTGGTGGCCCATTGCTTTGACAGTTAGATGCGGGTCATTGACTTCGTCCATAATGTATAGAATACGCAGGGACGGGAGGGCAATTATAATAAGGATGATTGCTGGGAGGACAGTTCAGATAATTTCGATTTCTTGGGAGTCTAAAATGTACTTGTCATAAATTTTGGTGGTAACCATGGCCACAATAATATAAAGTACAAATGCACTAATTAGGAATACGATCATTAGGGCATGGTCGTGGAAATGGAGAAGCTCTTCTATCAGAGGTGAGGTTGCGTCTTGGAATCCTAGTTGTTGGGGATGTGCCATTATTTTGTAAGACACGTGGGGGTTGAACCCACGACTCTGCCTTGACAAAGCAGTGTAATGGTCATTTTACTAGGGTCTTATTAAAGAAAGTGGCAGAGTGGTTATGCGATTGGCTTGAAACCAGTCTATGGGGGTTCAATTCCTCCCTTTCTCGAGTTAGTTGTGTTGAACTTTGACAAAGGCGGGCTCCTCAAATGTGTGGTAAGGGGGAGGGCAGCCGTGGAGTCATTCTACGTTGGTTGCTGTATGTTCTACTATAAGAACTTCTCGTTTGGAAGAAAATGCTTCTCAAACGATATACATAAATAGGGATACTGCTAGTAAGGATACTAGCGAGCCTATAGAGGAAATGGAGTTTCACAGTGTATAGGCGTCGGGATAGTCTGAGTACCGTCGGGGCATGCCGGCTAGGCCCAGGAAGTGTTGGGGGAAGAAAGTTAGGTTTACACCTGCAAATATTACGCCAAAGTGTACTTTTGTTCAGGTTTCGTGAAGGGTGTAGCCAGTGAATAGGGGAAATCAGTGAACGAAGCCTGCAAGAATTGCGAATACGGCCCCTATTGACAGGACGTAGTGGAAGTGGGCGACTACGTAGTACGTGTCGTGGAGTACAATATCTAGGGATGAATTGGCCAGGATAATACCTGTTAGTCCCCCTACGGTAAAAAGGAAAATAAAGCCAAGGGCCCAGAGAAGTGGGGCTTCTCACTTAATATCGGCCCCGTGCAGGGTTGCTAGTCAACTGAAAACTTTGACACCCGTCGGGATGGCAATAATTATTGTAGCAGATGTGAAGTAGGCCCGTGTGTCTACGTCCATGCCTACTGTAAATATGTGGTGAGCTCATACGATAAAGCCTAAAAGGCCAATTGCTATTATAGCTCATACCATGCCCATGTAGCCGAAGGGTTCTTTTTTGCCGCTATAGTAGGCAACAATATGCGAGATTATACCGAATCCGGGGAGAATAAGAATATATACTTCGGGGTGCCCGAAGAATCAGAACAGATGTTGGTAAAGAATTGGGTCTCCTCCACCTGCGGGGTCAAAAAAGGTAGTGTTGAGGTTTCGGTCTGTAAGAAGCATTGTAATACCTGCAGCAAGGACTGGGAGGGAAAGGAGTAGTAGAACTGCGGTAATCAGGACTGCTCAAACAAATAAAGGTGTTTGGTACTGGGAAATAGCGGGGGGTTTCATATTAATAATTGTAGTAATGAAATTAATAGCCCCTAGAATTGAGGAGACCCCTGCTAAGTGGAGGGAGAAGATGGTCAGGTCTACGGATGCTCCTGCGTGAGCTAAGTTGCCGGCTAGTGGGGGATACACTGTTCATCCAGTACCGGCCCCGGCTTCTACGCCAGCAGAAGCTAAGAGAAGGAGGAGGGAGGGAGGAAGGAGTCAAAAGCTCATGTTATTCATTCGAGGGAACGCCATATCTGGTGCCCCAATCATTAGTGGAATTAATCAGTTTCCAAATCCTCCGATTATGGCTGGTATTACCATAAAGAAGATTATTACAAACGCATGTGCTGTTACGATAACATTATAAATCTGGTCGTCTCCAAGGAGGCTGCCGGGCTGATTAAGTTCAGCTCGGATAAGCAGGCTTAAAGCCGTCCCTACTATACCAGCTCAAGCACCGAATAGCAAATAAAGGGTGCCGATATCTTTATGATTGGTCGAAAAAAGTCAACGTGTAGTTGCCACAGGTAAGATGGCTGAGTTTTAGGCGGTGGATTGTAGCCCCACGCACAGAGGTTTGAGTCCTCTTCTTACCAAGCCTCGAGGTGTTATGACATGTTAGATTGCAAACCTAAAGGAGCGGACTAACTGTCTGCCGGGGCTTTCCCCCGCCTCGAGCCTGTTTCGAACAGGCGGGGGAAAGGTAGATGGATGCTCGTTGGTTTGGGCGCTTAGCTGTTAACTAAGACTTCGTAGGATCGAGGCCTGCCTATCTAGGAAGGCTTTAGCTTAATTAAAGTGTCTGTTTTGCATGCAGGAGATGTGGGGTAATGTCCCGCAAGTCTTACAGCGACTGGAGGGCTCTCACCTCCGCTGAGAGCTTTGAAGGCTCTTGGTCTAGGCTGTCTAACCTAAGTCACTGGGTTTTAGCTAGCTCCGGCTAATGTGTGAAGGGCGTGAGCGCGGAGGGGGTTGAAGGGAAAAGAAGAATTGCTAACACGGTGGCGATGGAGATGGCAATGGTGTATGGGGAGTTATGGAGTCGTCATGGGCCTGTGGCTGTTGTGATGTTAGGGGCAAGGGTGAGGGCTGTTGCCACGGAGAGTCGGACGTAGAAGAATGCGCTGAGGAGGGTGCCCATAATAGCTAGAGCAGCTGTTGGGGCTAGGCCTTGTTTCGTTAGTTCTTTTAGAATAAGAAGTTTTGCCAGGAAGCCGGTTAGTGGGGGGAGGCTAGCTAAAGATAGGAGGAGAAAAGGTAGTAAGGTGGTGAGGATAGGGTTTTTTGCTCCAAGTGCAAAGAGTGCTTTTACGGAGGTGGCGTTTTTAATGTTGAAGAGGGTGAATGTGGCGTATGTAACAATAATATAAAGTAGCAGGGCGAGTAAGGCGAGAGGTTGCGAGTATTGTAAAACTAGCACTATTCAGCCTAGGTGGGCAATTGAGGAGTAGCCGAGTACTTTTCGTAGTTGGGTTTGGTTCAGGCCCCCTCATCCCCCAACGAAGATGGAAAGAATTCCGAGGGCAATGAGAAGGGAAGAGTTGGGGGTCTGGATTTGAAGGAGGATAGCAAAAGGGGCCAGTTTTTGTCAAGTGGCTATGATTATACCTGTAGTCAGGTTTAGGCCCTGGAGGACTTCAGGTTGTCACGAGTGAAGAGGGGCAAGTCCAATTTTAAGTGCTAAGGCTAGGGTGGCTAGGGTGAGGGGCAGAGGGTGGCTTGTTTGTTGAATGTCTCAGTGTCCGGAAATTCAGGCATTGGTAATGCTTGCGAATAGGAGTACGGCGGCTGCTGTTGCCTGGATGAGGAAATATTTAGTAGCTGCTTCAGTGGCTCGGGGGTGGTAGTGTTGGGCTATGAGGGGCAGGATCGCAAGAGTGCTGATTTCTAGACCTATTCAGGCTAAAAGTCAGTGCGAGCTGATAAATGTAAGGGAAGTACCAGTGCCAAGTGCAAGAAGTAGGGTGGTGAGTGTGATGGCTGTCATTCTAGCAGAAGAAGGACTTTAACCAACATGTTCGGGGTATGGGCCCGAAAGCTTTAATTAGCTGATTCTACTAGGAAGTGGTGTAGTGGAAGCACTGGGAGTTTTGATCTCCCGAGGTAGGGTTCGACCCCCTTCTTTCTAAGGAGTTGGAAGGACTTTAACCTTCATGATTCACTCTATCAAAGTGGCCCTTTATTTCAGGCACAGCTCCTGTTTACATTTGAGGGGGGAGCCCCGCAAATGTAATGGGCATTGACAAGTGTCAGATAACTAAAGCTAGTGTGAGGGGGAGGAAGTTTTTTCAAATGAGGTGTATAAGCTGGTCGTACCGGAATCGGGGGTATGATGCTCGTACTCATAAGAAAACCACTGAGAGGAGGGTTGCTTTAATCATGAGGCTAGATGTTGTGAGCAGGGGGATGGAGGGGAGGTAGGTGGCCCCTAGGAAGAGGGTGGCGGATAGGGTGTTCATAAGTAAAATGTTAGAATACTCTGCTAGGAAAAATAGTGCGAAGGGACCCCCTGCGTATTCTACATTAAATCCTGATACTAGCTCAGATTCCCCTTCTGTGAGGTCGAAAGGGGCTCGGTTGGTCTCTGCTAGCGTTGAAATGTACCATATAGCTGCTAGGGGTCATGCTGGCAGGATTAGTCATACGCTTTCCTGAGCAACGCTAAAGGTCTGCAGTGTGAAGCCCCCAGTAAAAATGATTGCGTTTAGGAGAATTAGTCCTAGGCTTACTTCGTAAGAAATAGTTTGGGCAACGGCCCGTAGGGCCCCAATTAGGGCATATTTTGAATTTGAAGCTCAGCCTGAGCCTAAAATAGAATAAACTGCAAGGCTTGATAGGGCAAGAATAAATAGTACCCCCAGGTTAAGATCAATTACAGGGTGTGGCATGGGTATTGGTGCCCATAGGGTGAGGGCTAATGTTAATGCCATAATGGGTGTGGCTAGAAATAAGAAGGGGGACGAGGTTAAAGGTCGGATGGGTTCCTTAATAAAGAGTTTAATTCCATCAGCAATGGGCTGGAGGAGTCCGTAGGGGCCTACAATGTTAGGGCCCTTTCGAAATTGTATATACCCTAGCACTTTTCGTTCAAGTAGGGTTAGGAAGGCAACGGCTAGGAGGACCGGGACAATGAAGGCTAGTGGGTTGAGGAGGTGAGTTATTAGGATTGAGACCATAGTGGAGGAGAGGACTTGAACCTCTGTGAAAAGAGCTTAAGTCTTTTGCAATTAAGCCATGCTCTGCCACCTCAACATGCCATTTTCTTGGGCAGGTTAGGGCGGGGTATGCCCATTTATCCGCTTGAGTTGGGATCAGTAGATGTGGGAGAAGCGTGCTTTAAGCATAGGCTTCTTCCTTCCGGTCCTTTCGTACTAGGAAGGATCATTTCATAGATAGAAACTGACCTGGATTACTCCGGTCTGAACTCAGATCACGTAGGACTTTAATCGTTGAACAAACGAACCCTTAATAGCGGCTGCACCATTAGGATGTCCTGATCCAACATCGAGGTCGTAAACCCCCTTGTCGATATGGGCTCTAAAAGGGGATTGCGCTGTTATCCCTGGGGTAACTTGGTCCGTTGATCGGCATTGCCGGATCTTATTAGTCAGAGGTTCTGTTAATTAGAGCGGGGGCTCTAAGTTGTAGGAGCAGTGCTCCCGTTCTACATGGGGGTTTTTTATTTCCCCGCGGTCGCCCCAACCGAAGGCATTAGGGCAGGTCATAAGCTGTTTTAGTCTTTAATTTGGGGTACTTTACATATTCTGCTTTAGTGCCTAAAGCTCCACAGGGTCTTCTCGTCTTATGTGCGCATCCCCGCTTCTGCACGGGGAGATCAATTTCATTGACTTGAAAGAAGAGACAGTTAAGCCCTCGTTATGCCATTCATACGGGTCTCCATTTAAAAGACAAGTGATTGCGCTACCTTTGCACGGTCAAAATACCGCGGCCGTTAAACATATAGTCACAGGGCAGGCGGGACCTCTTATTTGTAAATTTTGCAAGAGGCGATGTTTTTGGTAAACAGGCGAGGCTTGATGTGTTTGCCGAGTTCCTTTTCTTTCTTTTAGTCTTTCCTTGGGGGCACTCCAGTGTAGGGTTAACGGTCAGGTTTAATGGATGGTTTTCTCGTTCTTTGGTTTGTGGTCTATTGCCCTCTTTTTTTGGGGCCGTTAAGGCTCGGTGGGTGGTCCATTCCGAGTTACACTTGTGCGGGGAGAGAGTCTAAGTCCTCTCTTATTACTCATATTAGCATGATCTCTTCCATGTTTATATGGAGAGGCCTGATAAGATTAGGGGGTTAAGATTGGGTTATCAGAATAGGGGGATGAAGAACTATGCATGAGCTTTAACGCTTTCCGTAGGGGTGGCTGCTTTTAGGCCCACCGATACATTGTTCCTTGTTTTGATTATGATCTGTACCCTCCTGAAAAAGTTGTGTCTTGTATTAAAGGGGCTGTACCCCCTTTGAATAACTCTCCTGGTTTCTTCTAGATATCTGAGGGATAAAGTTAGATGGGAAGGGAGAAGCCGGGAGGCTGAACTTTTATCCATTTCTCAGGCAACCAGCTATAACTAAGTTCGATAGGTCTGTCACCGCTACTCGAAGCTTTCCCCACTCTTTTGCAACAGAGACGGGTTCGCCCTATTATTAGGCTATCTTGGAGTAGCTCACTTAGTTTCGGGGAGGCAAACTAAAGTGCTCTTCGCTTGGGTTTTACTTACTAATTCATGATGCAAAAGGTACGAGGATGTGTCTCTGCTTTTTTAAACTTGGCTGGGTTATTTCATTTCTTTTTCAGCTTTCCCTTGCGGTACTTTATCTATGGCTCCGTCGTTCCTTTTCTATCTCCTATACTAAGGGGGAAAAATGGTTTGTTGGTTATTATTTAACTCGTTTGGGGGTATAAACAGTGGTTTGTTGTTCTTGGGTGTGGGGGCTAGCTTTCTAGCACCAGGGCTATCCGGTTTGCACGGATGACTTCTCCCTAGGGGAGATGCTTTACTGTGCTAAGCTATGCCCTGATATTCTTACTTAATTGCATCCTTGTTGGGTTTTAACATTTAGGGGTCTTGTTTAGGTAGGGGTTTTAGGATCAGGGTTACCCGGTTTGCACGGATGACTTCTCAGTGTAAGGGAGACGCTTTACTGTGCTAAGCTATACCCTGGTGTTTTTGTTCCAAGTGCACCTTCCGGTACACTTACCATGTTACGACTTGCCTCCCCTTTACAGTTGTAGGGTTTTAGTTAAAATAAAATCTTAGCTCGGGGAGAGTGACGGGCGGTGTGTGCGCGCTTCAGAGCCAGCTTCAGTGGGACACTCTACTTCCCGCTTACTGCTAAATCCTCCTTCAGGTATGCGTTTCAGCATACAATCCGTATGCCCTGGTATCAGGGAATGTAGCCCATTTCTTCCCCTTCCATACGCTACACCTCGACCTGACGTTTTGGGCTGTGCCGATTGTGCTTACTATTTGACCTTCATAGGGTAAACTGACGACGGTGGTATATAGGCGGAAAGAACAAGGAAGGGTGAGGTTGAACGGGGATTATCGGTTCTAGAACAGGCTCCTCTAGGTGGGTTTAAAGCACCGCCAAGTCCTTTGGGTTTTAAGCTTATGCTCGTAGTTCCCGGGCGGACAGTGGGGTATGTGTACTGTCTATGTTTATGGCTAGGCATAGTGGGGTATCTAATCCCAGTTTGTTCCCTAGCTTTCGTGGGTTCAGATTTTGTAAAGCTACTTTCGTGATTGGGTCTCCTATCTCCGTGAACGTATAACAGTATGGGAGGTGTTTGGCTTTAGTGAGGTATTATCTTAACCACGCTTTACGCCGGTGTCTGACAACTTGGGCCTCTCGTATAACCGCGGTGGCTGGCACGAGTTTTACCGGCCCTCTTAGCTTTGACTAAGTCAAGTTTTCACTTATGGCTTAATGTCTATCACTGCTGAATTCCCTTGAGGGTGTGGCTAAGCAAGGCGTCGTGGGCTACAGAAGGGTGTGCCTGATACCAGCTCCTTGTTCCCTTATAGGGAACTGTAGGGCATTCTCACGGGGGTGCGGATACTTGCATGTGTAAGTTAAGCTAAAATTGTTAGAAAGGCCAGGACCAAACCTTTGTGCTTGCGGAGCTTTCTAGGGCCCATCTTAACATCTTCAGTGTCATGCTTTAATTAAGCTACGCTAGC